TAACTATTATGGATATGACGCCAAAAATAGACCGATTTGATATCACCCTTCAATTCGAATTAGCAAAAGCAATGTCTCCTTGCATAATATGGATTCCAAACATTCATGATCTGTATGTGAATGAGTCGAATTACTTATCCCTCGGTCTATTAGAGAACTATCTCTCCAGGGATTGTGAAAGATGTTCCACTAGAAATATTCTTGTTATTGCTTCGACTCATATTCCCCAAAAAGTGGATCCCGCTCTAATAGCTCCGAATAAATTAAATACATGTATTAAGATACGAAGGCTTCTTATTCCACAACAACGAAAGCACTTTTTCATTCTTTCCTATACTAGAGGATTTCACTTGGAAAAGAAAATGTTCCATACTAACGGATTCGGGTCCATAACCATGGGTTTCAATGCACGAGATCTTGTAGCACTTATCAATGAGGTCCTATCAATTAGTATTACACAGAAGAAATCAATTATAGAAACTAATACAATTAGATCAGCTCTTCATAGACAAACTTGGGATTTGCGATCCCAGGTAAGATCGGTTCAGGATCATGAGATCCTTTTCTATCAGATAGGAAGGACTGTTGCACAAAATGTACTTCTAAGTAATTGCCCCATAGATCCTATATCTATCTATATGAAGAAGAAATCATGTAAGGAAGGGGATTCTTATTTGTACAAATGGTACTTCGAACTTGGAACGAGCATGAAGAAATTAACGATACTTCTTTATCTTTTGAGTTGTTCTGCCGGATCGGTCGCTCAAGATCTTTGGTCTTCATCCGGACCCAATGAAAAAAATTGGATCACTTCTTATGGCTTCGTTGAGAATGATTCTGATCTAGTTCATGGCCTATTAGAAGTAGAAGGCGCTCTGGCGGGATCCTCACGGACAGAAAAAGATTGCAGCCAGTTTGATAATAATCGAGTGACACTACTTCTTCGGTCCGAACCAAGGAATCAGTTAGATATGATGCAAAATGGATCTTGTTCTATCGTTGATCAGAGATTTCTATATGAAAAATACGAATCGGAGTTTGAAGAAGGGGAAGGAGCCTTCGACTCACAACAGATGGAGGAGGATTTATTCAATCACATAGTTTGGGCTCCTCGAATATGGCGCCCTTATGGCAATATATTTGATTGTATCGAAAGGCCCACTGAATTGGGATTTCCTTATTGGGCCGGGTCATTTCGGGGCAAGCGGATCATTTATCATAAAGAGGATGAGCTTCAAGAGAATGATTCAGAGTTCTTGCAGAGTGGAACCATGCAGTACCAGACACGAGATAGATTTTCCAAAGAACAAGGCTTTTTTCGAATAAGCCAATTCATTTGGGATCCTGCGGATCCATTCTTTTTCCTATTCAAAGATCAGTCCTTTGTCTCTGTGTTTTCCCGTCGAGAATTCTTTGCAGATGAAGAGATGTTAAAGGGGCTTATTACTTCCCAAACAAATCCTCCTACATCTATGTATAAACGCTGGTTCATCAAGAATACGCAAGAAAAGCACTTCGAATTGTTGATTCATCGCCACAGATGGCTTAGAACCAATAGTTCATTATCTAATGGATCTTTCCGTTCTAATACTCTATCTGAGAGTTATCAGTATTTATCAAATCTGTTCCTATCTAACGGAACGTTATTGGATCAAATGACAAAGACATTGTTGAGAAAGAGATGGCTTTTCCCAGATGAAATGAAACATTTGATTCATGTAACAGGAGAAAGATTTCCCATTCCTTAGCCATAAAATAAAGATATGTGGCCATGAAAAAGGGATTAAGTGGAACAGAATTGGCCAGGTGGTAGAGTCGTGGAAATACTTGTTTATTCCATATTTTGGATCTTAGCTCCATGGAACAATATGTTACTGCAGAAAGCTGGAAGAATTGAAATCTTAGATCAAAACACTATGTATGGATGATATGAACTGCCTAAACAAGAATTCTTGAACGGCGAAAGAGCCTATTTACTCATTACATCAAACAATTTCCATTAATGAAACCATGTCAATCCATCGGAAAATCAAAAATACGCATGTCCGATGAAATAGTTGTTGCTATCTGCTCCAATAATGAATCATTGGTTTAACTGAATAACTAAATAAAATAGTAGGTAGACCTTTTTCTTCGTCTCAGGTCGATGGATCTTCTCAATTGGAAGATCTCCTATATGGATAATACACATTCCAGTTGACCGAGCCTAATTCTAATTGTTTTGTTCTGAAGCAAAGATATCCACGGAGGCCGGTTCGTCCTATTCAGATATTCACGACCAAGAGGTACTGGATTCTCTTTGGGATAGGCCCTGAAAGGAGAAGGAAGGCTGGAATGCCAACAGACGTCTCGTCTGTCTATTCTCTAATTCACCCGACTCAATAGTACCTATTTTGGGAACGTCCAGTGCCAAAGTCACTGAATGGGCAAAGCGCCAATCTCTAAAACGGACTATGTAATGTACTTTATCTGCTGGGTACGGGTACTGGTGGGTATTTTA